AAGATAAACCATTATACGGGTATTTCAATACTAAATAAATAAAACTAATAATAAAAAAGCTTGATAAACTGAGAGAATAGGCTAAATCAAGAGAATAGGATTTGAACCTATGACTTCTCGCTCCCAAAGCGAACACGCTACCACTGCGTCACCTCCCGAATTGCGTAAAACCCAGAATAAATGCCCAAACCTATTTTTAACTCTTAAAGTTTTTTTATTTTAGACAATAATTAACGATCTACCTCACCAAAAACAATATCTTGTGTTCCAATTATAGTTACAACATCAGCTAACATATGAGAATTAGCCATAAAATTAAGAGCTTGAAGATGGGAAAACCCTGGAGCCTTAATTTTACAACGATATGGTCGGTTACTCCCATCCGAAACCAAATATACCCCAAACTCTCCTTTTGGAGCTTCAGTAGCTATATAAGTCTCACCTGAAGGGACAGTAACCCCCTCAGTATACAATTTAAAATGATGAATTAGAGCTTCCATACTTTGCTTAACGTCTGCACGTGAAGGTGGACTAATTTTAGCATCATCTATTTTAATGCTTCCTTCAGGCATTTTATTTAAACACTGATAAATTATACTAAGAGATTGTCTCATTTCTTCAACCCGTACAAGATAACGATCGTAACAATCCCCTGTTTTACCCACAACCCCTTGGAAGGCCAACTCAGAATATACGTCATAAGATTCATTTTTACGTAAATCCCAACGAACGCCGGATCCACGCAACATAACACCAGAAAATCCCCAATCTATGGCCTCTTGAGCACTTACAACTCCTATATCAACTAACCTTTCCTGCCATATACGATTATCAGTTAGCATTTCTTCCATTTCGTCTAACCGCTGACCGAATTGAGACGCAAAAGAAAAAATATCGTTTATTAAACCAATATTTATATCTTGGCTAACACCTCCAGGTCGAAAATAACTAGCATGCATACGGGCACCACTAACTCTTTCATAAAATTCCATTAACTTTTCTCTTTCTTCGAATGCCCACAAGAAAGGTGTCATGGCCCCCACATCCATGGCATGACAACCTACAGCTAAAAGGTGATTTAAAATTCTAGTTATCTCTGCAAAAAGGACTCTAATATATTGAGCCCGTTTAGGAACTAAAATCTGCAATAAATTTTCAACAGCTAAGGAATAAGTATGCTCTTGACACATCATTGAAACATAATCTAAACGGTCAAAATAAGGCAAAGCTTGAAAATAAGTTTTAGCCTCTATTAACTTTTCAGTACCTCTGTGAAGTAAACCAATATGGGGGTCGGCTCGTTGAACTACTTCCCCATTAAGTTCTAGTATAAGGCGTAAAACACCATGCGCCGCTGGATGTTGTGGACCAAAATTTATTGTAAAATGCTTAAGTTTTTTATTGAATTCTTTTTTTTTCAATGACATAATAAAAATTGTAAGAGATTGTTATAAAACATAATAATTTTAAATACCAAAACGTAAATTTTAACCTTTATAAAAGGTTTTTAAGATTAGCGCCAGAAGGATTTGAACCTACGACTTCCAGGGCATGAGCCTGATGAGCTAACCTGACTGCTCTATAGCGCAACCCTTACTAAAATAAAATATTACTATGTAAGCCATGATTCCCACAAAAGTAGTATGTGTGGCTATCTAGATAAGGACGCTCGAGTTCGGTAAGAGTTCGGGTATAAACCTAGATATAGAGGCGAGCCTCTTAATTATATATTCCAGCCGCAGGTTCCCCTACGACTACCTTGTTACGACTTCATCCCGGTTGCCTACCTGTCCTTTAAAGGGAATTTCCAAACTTACTTAACTCAGGTAAATCTCTTAACCAAATGAGTATAGGTTTAAAAGGTTGACTCCAAAATCTTCTGGCCAAGTCAACTTCCAGGACGTGACGGGCGGTGTGTGCAAGGCCCAGTGACGTATTCACCGCGACATCCTGATCCGCGATTACTAGTGATTCCAGCTTCATAGGGGCGAATTGCAGCCCCCAATCCGAACTAAGGAAAGGTTTAAAGATTGGCTCTGGATTACTCACTCGCAACTTATTGTCCTTCCCATTGTAGCACGTGTGTAGCCCAGTTCATAAGGGCCATGAAGACTTGACCTCATCCCCACCTTCCTCCCGCTTAGTGCTGGCAGTATCTATTCAGTTTATTCCTTGGAAAATACCATTTTAAAACATAAAAAAGATAAGGGTTGCGCTCAGTTACAGGAATTAACCGTACATCTCACGACACGAGCTGACGACAGCCATGCAACACCTGAAAGTCCCAAAATTCTTAACGTCTCCGAAAGAACGACAGACTTACTAGAACTGGTAAGGTTACGCGCGTATTATCGCATTAAACCACATGCTCCACCACTTGTTTGAACCCCCGCCAATTCCGTTGATTTTTAAGCTTGCGCTCGTACTCCTCAGGCGGAGTGCTTAATGCCTTAGCTATATCTTCTAGATTTCTAAAAGCTAGCACTCATCGTTGACAGCGTAGACTACCAGGGTCTCAAATCCTGTTCGCTACCTACGCCTTCGCCCCTCAGCGTCAGTACTGAACAAGAAAATCGCTTTCGCACATGATGTTCTCTTCCACTTATCTGGATTCTAACCCTAATCGAAAAATTCCATCTTCCTCTGTCAGACTCAAGCTTTCCTGTTTTAACTGCCTATCTATAGTTAAGCTACAGTTTTTGACAAATAACATATCAGAAAACCACCTACGGGCCCTTTACGCCCAGTTATGACGAATAAGGCTTGCCCCCTCCGTATTACCGCGACTGCTGGCACGAAGTTAGTCGGGACTTATTCTTAATCTACTGTCATTATCCTCAATTCAAAAAGAGGTTTACAACCTAAGCCTTCAATCCCTCACCAAGCCTTGCTGGATCAAGCTTTCGCTCATTGTCCAATATTCCTTACTGCTGCCTTCAAATGAAACCTGGGCCTTGTCTCAGTCCCAGTGTGATTGATCGTCCTATCAGACCAACTAAGCATCATCGGCTTGGTGAGCTTTACTTCACCAACTACCTAATACTAAACCTAATCATCTTCAACCGGCGGACCTTTATATATTTATCCGGTATTTTCCTGTTTCCTTCTCCCCTAGGGGATGGGATTATCCCGAGGTTGAAGCCAGATATTAGCCTATTACTCACCCGTACGCTATGGTTTTAACCATTCAACTCGCATGTATTCAAGCAGGCTTATAGCCTTCACTCTGAGCCAGGATCAAACTCATTTTTTTTAATACCACATTTACATATTACTGCGAAATAGTGGAATTTTATTGTAATTATACTTAATTATAATATACGAATATTATAAAAAAACACAAAATTTCTGAAAATACTATTTTTTAAAGTTACTTGATATAAAAATAAAAAATTACCTTTCTCTACTACTATTACTATCGGTAATGCTATTACAGAACCTCAACTTTTTGTACACCTTACACATTAATTATTTGTAAATATTGTAGGGTAGTAGATAGGTGTGAGTAATACCAGGAGTTATTATCCTTATAAAACATTTGTTTAAGGTCCAATGAAATCTTATCTTGACGCATTACGACATCATTTAAGCTTTCTAAAAGAATGTTTTGTCTATTTGACATTTCTCTCACAAAGTGACGTTGATCTTCTTGGGACTGCACGATTTGCTCTAAAAGGGAAATAAGAATGGGATCGGAAGAAGGCTTGTTCTTGAAAATACTAGAAGGAAATGTAGTTTCATATTTGTGAATTATGCCTAGTATAGATTCCGTGAGTTGTTCGAGGATTTGTATGAATAAAAACTTGCTAAGCATACCGCTAGGGTGTATATTAAGTACGTTAGTGATTCCTACTATACACCCCGGAGAAGAGAGGCCTGAAGACGTTATACATCCTTGAGGATGATATGTCCCCATTATATATACATTATTATATACACATCTAGAGATATATTATAATGACGCGTAGCACCGCAAGTACTTTTTATTCCCGTCTATTAATATCATAATATATGGTAGTATAATAAGGTATCCTCTGTATCTCCGGTAATGCCGTAGTCGTACTTTCACTAACAAATAAATGGTAGAAGAGTTTAAACCTAGGTTCTTATTCCTTTAGAAGAACTACTGGGATTTAATTCAATATATCTTCTGTATAATCAAATTTTAATACATTGGTAAGTTATAAACCTTTTTTATTTGAAGTTATTAAAAATATTTATTACAAAGATTTCGTAAATTTACCAACAAATAAAGAGATTTCAGTTTGTTCTTTAGGTCTCTTTCCTGTCCACACTGGATGATTATTAAGATCCAAACTTTTATAACTTAACTCTTTTTGAGAAAAATAGCTTGGCATAATTATAAAACTAAAACTACCATCTGACAATACACTACCGAATATTTTTGTTTTGACTGCCAATTTCATATAATTTAGGATAAGGTGGGATTTGAACCCACGGTAGCTTTAACTACGTCAGTTTTCAAAACTGGTGCCATAAACCACTCGACCACTTATCCAACTCCGTCTTTAACGACTTTGTGTAAAGTTAGTAAAACACAAAATACAAATAAATAAGTACTATTAAAACCTACAAAGAACTTTAGGTTTTAATACTCTTTTCTTGTAAAATAATTTTAAATTTAACTCCGTTTAAATATCTTAAAATATCTATAAAAGCTAAGATCTTTGCAGGATTTCGAGACTTAATGCTAAAATAACTTCGATACTCCAGTCTTTCAAACTGATCTTTAGCAGCTTTATTACCTAGAGGAGAACGAAGCAAAGTAAAACGTTTTATTCTTGTAGATAAACCAGTAGAAGAAATCGATAAAGGTAACAAAAGTGACAAAGAATTTAAACTTTTTAAATCAGTCGATACAGACCAAACTTTACATATGTATATAATGCTTTTTTTATACTGAGTCATATACTTAATTACGTTCTTAACAAACAAACCTAAAATAATTCTATCCCGAAAAAGACGGGACTTGAACCCGCGACCACTGATATGACAAACCAGCACTCTACCAGCTGAGTTACTTTTTCTTTTTGGAAGTGGTAGGATTCGAACCCACGCTACATTAAAAATGTAGATTGATTTAGCAAACCAAGGCTTTCAACCACTCAGCAACACTTCCAAAAGCTACCTTTCCAAGGATTTAATTTTAACTTACTCTTTCCTATTATTAACTTTACAACGTAAGTTAAAATTTGTATCACTTTGTATACTGTTATATACAAAACGTATTAATTTCTATTTTATTATCTTGAATCAACCGTTACTTTTAAGTGTTTAATTCTAGATTTTAAACTAAACGCTAAAGAAGGTAATATAAAACGTACAACTACCAAATAAAAATTAAAAACTATAAGAAGTAACCAGAAAACTTGATTAAAAAAAGTCATTATATCAAATTGAGGCATATAAATAAGTATTGAAGATTTTAAAAATAACCTAAATAAATCACAAACACCGACTTAATAAAAATTTATAATTTATAGATACTACTTCACTAAAAAAATTGTAAATAAAACTATCCTTCTTAGTATTGAAGGTACGATTGTTCCAGAACCTTAACTTTACGTACACTTAACTAGTAACTAATGCTTTTGTTTAAAAGTATACCAGTGGTATTACCAACACGCTTTACGCAAACCAGAAAATGAACCTTTTGAGGCTAAACGTCTAAATTGAAGACGCGACAGCTTATAAAAACTTAAAACTGACCTTGATCTATTAGTATCAATGCAATGATTATGAACTCTACTTAAGCTACTTTGCCTAGGTAATTTAGATTTTTCTAATTGAGCCCACCACCGTAAGGAAACCTCTAAATTTTGATTCATGGCTACAGCTTGCAATGCTTTACGACGAGACTCGTATAAAGCAAAAGATTTGCGACGTTTATAATCAATACCTCTCATTCCCAATCTAGACTACCAATTTGCCAAGCGTATACAAACCCAATAATTAACTCAAAAAGAAAATCCATCATAGACCAATATCCGATTGATGGTAACTCACTTAATGAGACTGCCCAAGGAAAAAGAAAAACAGTTTCAATATCAAATAAAAGAAATAAAATAGCAACTAAATAAAAACGTACATCAAATGCATTACGAGCATCTTCATAAGGGTCAAATCCACATTCGTATGATGATAATTTTTCACTATCTGCTTCTGAAAACGCTAATGTATAAGAAGCACCAAAAATAAAAGAAGCTAAAACAAGACTAAATCCTAAAAAAATTACTACTGGGTAATATTCTTTTAAAAAAAACATGATATTATGTAATTAAACGTGAGTTATACCAACAAACAGGACATAATTCAATAACACCACCCGACATTTCACTTTTTAATACACTTTCTTTAAACATCCCAATCTCAGAATGCCCCCCTCTATTGGAAGTTCCCAAAGAATCATTTCCTCCAATTTGGTAAGTATATCTTACACATCGTGTACAAACAATACAGCGACGTAATACTGTTTTTATAAGACCTCCCCAAAAGGTATCACCTAAAGAATTTTTAAAAAACAAAAATCTACCTCTGTCCGACCCAAAATTAAAACTTTGTTCCTGAAGTTCGCATTCCCCCCCCTGATCACATACAGGACAATCCAAGGGGTGGTGAAGAAGAAGCAATTCCATAACAGATTCTTGTGCCTTACGTACCAATGCCGTATTTGTAAAAATTCTTAAATTGGGTAAAAAAGGCAATGCACACGATGCCTGTGGTTTAGGGGAATTACTCACTTCAACAAGACACATTCGACAATTCCCTGCTATAAAAAGCTTATCATGATAACAGAATCGTGGAATATTTGCACCGGCAGCTTGACAAGCCTGTATAACCGTAGAACCTTTTTTTATCCAAACAAGAAGCTCATTAATTGATATATTAAGCATAGTTAAGATAAAACTTCTAAATCACGTGGGTTACTAAGATTAAATAACGACTTTTCCTTTATAGAAAAAATAGCATTTTTAGACTCACGACCTAACTGCCGGTATAAAGATTCAGGACAATTTTTTTGTAATGTTAAACTAATAGCTCCCACCATAGCTATTAAAAGAATGATCCCAGCTATTATTAATAATATCGCATGAGTTGAATATAAAAGATAACTGGGGTCATTTAACGCACAAGAGGAGTCAAATTCTATAAACCACATTGTGTTTACTCCATAAGATCCTTCTACGTTTTCTTTATGAAATAATAAACGTAAAAACTCTTTTAATCCCTCGGAGTCACATAAATTATGCCACATCTCAATTCTTTCATCCATAAAATCTTTAAAAGTTTTTTTAACTTCTTTAGCAGTCGGCTCAGGCTCACCTTTTCTTTTTCTTTTACTTCGCTCCTGAAATCTTTTTAGATTATCATTAACTGTTTTATTAACAATTATTGGATAAAATAAATTTTTTATTTCTTCTTCATAAGATACTAAACTGAAAGAGACTAATGAACTCATGTAAACTATTGACAACATACTCATTAAGTTTTGTAAATCTTTACTGTATATTGCAGCTATTAAAAAGAAAAGAAAAATTAGAGCACCTAAATACAATAAACGTTTTTTTTTAGCAGACCACGGGCTTTCAATGGCTTTTACATCTAACATCATAACAACAAACAATACTAACACTGCGATAGCACCAGCATAAACCAACAGAAAAAGTAAAGCCATAAATTCTAAACCCAATAAAAACGAAATTGCAGAACCCCAAAAAAAAAGTAATACGAGGTAAAGACCACTATATACTGGATTTTGTGTACTAGTAACTTTAACCCCTAGAGTACCCCCAAGAGTTGCAATAAGAATAAAAATTATAGGATCGACCATAATACAATAAAGACTAGCAATGCTAAAATACGTGAGAATTGAAAACCAGATACAAAACAAAATCCAAATAAAAAGTTACTCCAACCTAAAATTACTAAATAATGATATAAGTAACCTGAATGCCATGACCGAGATTTAGTGACTTGATCAATAAGTACGTTTGATACACCAAAAGGACCTAAACTTTCAATAAGTCCACGATCAATATATTTATAAGTAAAGTGGTAACCAAAATCTAGTAAATTTTGAGTTATAACTTCATTATAAACCTTATCAAACAACCACTTACGGTTTAAAAAAGTATAAAATTTTCGACCTAAAAATGAAGTTTTCCATAAAAATAAATTATAATTATATCCTCTATACATAATAAACGAAACTAAACCTCCAACCAGACTACAACAAAGAGGAAAAAGTTTTATATCAGTTGACATAAATTCTGCATCTATAATACTTAAATTAGAGGGCATACAAAACAATGCATTCCCCCAAAAATCTGTACCTAAACCAATAAAAAGATCACGCCCCAAATAACCAATAAACATACTCGGCAAAGCTAATATACCCAAAACCACACCCATAGACCAACCACCTTCGGAAGCCGAAAGTAATAATGACCTACTACCATTAGGTTCCGATAAAAAACATAAAGCTAAAAGTCGTATAGAATAGAAAGCAGTACAAAAAGCCGCCAAACTTCCCACCCAATACGCGAAATGAGACACATTAGAATAAGTCGCATAACCTACCTCCAAAATAACGTCTTTAGAATAAAATCCTGCTAAAAAAGGCATACCCATAAGAGCTAAAGAACCAATTAACATCATAGCATAAGTAAAAGGTAATAAACGCCGTAACCCTCCCATTTTACGCATATCTTGTTCATCCCCAACAGCATGAATTACAGAACCTGCCCCAAGAAAGAGAAGAGCCTTAAAAAACGCATGGTTCCCTAAATGAAACACTGCCACAGAATAATTAGAAAGCCCACAAGCAAATACCATATAACCTAATTGACTACAAGTAGAGTATGCAATGACCCGCTTTAAATCATTTTGAACTAAAGCTGTCGTAGCTGCAAAAAACGCGGTCATACCACCAACTATAGTTATAACTGTAAGTGTTTTAGGGCAATACTCTAATAAAGGAGAACAACGAGCCAATAAAAAAACACCAGCGGTAACCATTGTTGCTGCGTGAATAAGAGCTGAAACAGGGGTAGGTCCTTCCATAGCATCAGGCAACCAAGTATGTAAACCTAGCTGAGCAGATTTACCTACCGCACCCACAAACAATAAAATTCCTATTAGATTAAGGGCACCAAACTCTATATTAAAAAAAGTTAAACTAAATGATGAAAGTTGAGGCGCTAAAGCAAAAACAGTAGCATAATCAACAGCACCAAAACAAATAAAAATACCAAAAATACCTAAAGCTAAACCAAAATCCCCAACTCTATTAACTAGCATAGCTTTAATCGCAGCCTTATTTGCTTGAATACGAGTAAACCAAAAATTAATTAATAAATAAGAACACAATCCAACCCCTTCCCAACCCACAAACATTTGAATAAAGTTATCTGCAGTAACCAATATCAACATAAAAAATGTAAATAATGACAAATAACTCATAAAACGGGGTAAATGAGGATCTCCTCCCATATACTCTGTAGAATATAAGTGTACAAGAGTTGAAATAAAAGTAACTACAATAAGCATAACGACAGTTAAACTGTCAAAGCAAAAAGCCCAATCAACATGGAAAGAATCAGACTCTAACCACGGCATTAAATAAAGATAAGTGGAACTTCCTCCTAAACCTACCTCATAAAAAGCAAGGCCACTTAAAAGAAAACTAAAACCAATACAAGATATAGTTACTAAACCAGCACCGCGGCCTCCAAGGAAACGTCCAAAAAATCCTGCAACAAGAGAACCAAGTAGGGGTAAAAAAACTATGTTTAAATACATCTTAGTCCTTTACGGGACTTGAACCCGTACCTTTACCATAAATGGCAATATCCTTCTAGATATTAAACTAAGCATTAGACTAAAAGAACTTTTTCACTACTACAAACTATAACCACAAATCAACCCATACCAAATTAGAAACTGTTGCATGCATCGCAGAAAAAAATAAATTAGGATAAATTCCCATAAAAAGAGTACCTAAAACAAGAGGTAAAAAAACCATAAATTCTCGGAAACTTAAATCAAACCCGATCATCTTAATATTACCGTAAGCTATACGATTAAACAACCAAAGAGAATAGCCACCACCTAAAATCATTGAAATTGCAGCAAAAAAACACGCAGTACTATTTGCCTCAAAAGCCGAAACTAATAAAAGAAATTCACCTATAAAACTTGATGTTCCAGGCAAACCTAAATTAGCCATCGTAAAAAAAAGAAAAATAATTATGAAGATTGGCATAGTATATGTAAGCCCTCCATAATATTTAACTACTCGACTGTGCCAACGATCGTATAACACCCCAATAATAAGAAAAAGTGCAGAAGACACAAACCCATGACTTAAACTCTGTAAAATAGCTGCCTCCACCCCAATTACTGTTCCTGTAAATAACCCTATTATTACTAGATTCATATGAGCTACTGAAGTATAAGCAATCAGACGTTTTAAATCTGTCTGACGTATAGCTGTTAATGAAGTATACACTACACCCAGCAAACTAAGACTAAAAATAAAAGGTGTAAAATAAACGGAAGCTAGTGGAAAAAGGCCTAAAGAAAAACGTAAAAAACCATACGATCCTAATTTCAGCAATAGACCTGCTAAAATTACTGAACCAGCTGTAGGAGCTTCTACATGAGCTTCAGGAAGCCAAATATGTACGGGTAGCATAGGAACCTTCGATGCAAATGACGCAAAAAAAGCAAACCATAACCATTTTTGGTCATAAGATGAAAAATTTATAACTGATAACGCTTCATAATTTGTACTTCCAGCAAATAAGTAAATATAAATGATACCTATTAACATAAATAAAGAACCTAAAAGGGTATACAAAAAAAACATATAGGCCGCACGGATTTTTCTTTCACGTGATCCGTATATACCAATAACTAAAAACATTGGAATTAAGACAGCTTCAAAAAATATGTAAAAAAATAATAAATCTAAATTGGTAAAAACTAAAAGTAAAACAAATTCCATACCTAAGAAACTAATTAAATAAGGTTTTACTTTCCCTTTGTTAAAAGACCACGAAGCCAATAAGCAAATAGGAAAAATTAATGTTGTTAAAAGAATAAAAAAGAGAGAGATTCCATCAACACCTAAAATTAAATTAATATTAGCTAAAGGTAACCACAAACTATCAACAACAAATTGAAATTTAGGTGTTGACTGATCAAAACCCAACCATAAAAATAATGAAGAGACAAAAACTGCCGATGTAATACCGAGAGCAAATTGCCGCATAATTAACTTTTGACTAGAAGGAATAAAAATCAAGCCAACAATTCCCAAAAGAAGAAGAAGAAATAAAAAAGTTAAGAGCATAATCTTTTACCAACCCAGGTTAAATACTCGTCTTGGTTAACAGCTTGGACTACAATAGGCATGAAACCGTGATTAACACCACAAAGTTCACTACATTGACCATAAAAAACACCTTCTCTTTTAATAAAAAGAAAAACTTGATTTAATCTACCCGGACACGCATCTACCTTTACTCCTAAGCTTGGTACTGCCCAAGAATGAAGAACATCTGCTGATGTTACAAGAACACGGATATGAGTATTAGTTGGAACAACTAAACGGTTATCTACCTCGAGAAGGCGGAAAACCTTACCAGCTTTGCCGGAACCTGATACTTCAGGAATAATTAAATCATCATCAGTAATAAGATATGAATCAAAATTAATACGTTGCCGTTCTGTTGTCTCTTCTTCCCCCCCTATTTCTTTATGATGCTCAATTAAATCATGAATCATTTTAATTTGAGTTTTTAAATATTTATTTTTCTCTCCTTCCTCATTAGTAATAGAAAGTAAAGCTTCATACAACATATTTTTAACGTCATCTGCAGTTTTTTGATCTAGAGTTTCAACTAAATCTTTAAACGTTTGTAAAACTTCACCGCGTAAACCTGAATGAGTATAATCAATTTCTCTAATTTCTAATTTAGATAACATTTCTTTTATCTCCTCTTTTGACTTTTTGTTTCCTGAATTACCATCCTCACCAGCTGCATCATAACCACTTAAACCATTATCATTTGACAATGTACCGTTGGACTCAACTACTGAGACATCAGAAAATTGTCGGTTAAAAGGTTTAACAGATTCCTGCATAGGGGTATCCAAACTTCTTGATACTCTAGCTGCAAACCATTTAACATTAGCTAATTCCGCTTTTGCTTTTAACACATCAAAAGAAGACTTTGCCTGTAAACTTCCTGGGTCCAGGATAGTATCAATAGCAGAGGAAGATATCAAAGCAGTTTTAATACTATTAGAAATACTCTCTAAACTGTTATCTGTTGCTGTTTGAAGAGATAAAAGGCTATCTATAGAACTATTTTCACTAAGCTTAGAAGTAGTTAAAAGCTCATCTACAGTTTTGTCTAATATTTTACGAGCCTGGTTAAGTATACATGAAGCTTCCTCGTAATCTGAAATAGCAGCATTTACGTCAACTTTAAGAGTTTTCACCCAAGCAGAATCTGCTGCAGATTCAATCATACCTGATATATCACAACCAATTGTCCCACTAATAACTGCTGGTTTAACGGATCCTGAGACAGATGATACTTTAGATAAATCATTATCTATCATATTAATTATAACTTTTAAACAAGTAGAACTTCCACTATCGAAGGTAGAAATTACTTTTTCACGAACAGTCTGCCCCAAATTTAATTTAAGGTCTCCAATGTATGTTTCAATACCCACTAACTCTTCCTCACTAGACAGGGTAGAAGAAGTATCTAATTTTAAAAAATCAATATGAGCTTTACCTTTTTTAAGCTCCACTTCAATTAGCTTAATAAAAGATTCAATTAAAGCTTGTTCCGCATTAAATAACGATATTTTAGACTCTTCTAATACAGCTTCAGAACCTTTTAATTGAGCTTTTACTGTGCTAAAATCTTCATTATGGATTTCCCATAAAAAATTGTCAAAATATTCGTTAGATTTATCTGCTACCTTAGGCAACTCGTAAATAACCGGTGTATCATAAAGTCTTTTGACTGTATTATCGACATACCCTTTAACAACTTCAAGCCTATCTTTATCATGATCTAAATCTAATTTAGCTATGTTTACTAAAGACACCGCTTGATCAAATTCGGTTTTAATACTACCATATTCTTCAGTAAAGTGATCTAATAACATCTTAGGTGTAATAAAGTTTAAATCTACCTCAACACCGGTTAATTTTTCCTTAGCGGTTTTAAAAAATGACTCAGCACCTTTTAAAACCGCTTCAGCTCTGCTGGAAACCGTTTTGAATTTATCAAACGCAGCTTGAGATCTTTCTAACCGAATCTCAGCTCTTTCTGATACTGCTTTGTAATTTTTTAACTCCTCTTTGGCGTTTGCTAAGATATCTTTACCTTTTTCAAATTCTTCTGCAACTGAGATTGTTTGTTTTTCTAAAGCCATAAATTCTGCTTCTGAACTATCAGCTATAGAGTTACACTTACTTAGCTCTTCCGCGGTTAAGCCAGATTGAAATCTATCTAAAATTGTATTAGCACTTTTCAATTCTTCGTGAGCAAGCATAAATTTAAGCTCATGTCTGTCTAAAACCTTTTTAGCTTCTGACTTTAATTTTTCATTCCAACCATCATACCCATCTTTAAGCAATACTTTACTGCGTATTATAGCTGGATCTTTAGAAGCCCATTCAGCGTCAGCTTGAAAATACTCTGCAGTTAACACATTAACCTGTGAAGCAAGTAAATCAATTTTTGCCCATTTTGCACTTGCTTTAGCGTTATTTAACTCTATCCTTGCATTTTCTAATTCATTCCCAGAAAATTTAAATTCCACATCGGCAGTATTCCATTCAAATTCACTACTATAACCTTCCCTTTCAGGTCGAGTTAACCTTAATTGGTGGACAATTAACTGAGTATCAATTAAATTATTTTCAGCAATTTCTGCTTCTCCTAAGGCTTTATCAAGTCTTATCCTACCCTCATCCAAATTAGCCATCATTTCCTCTATAGGTACTTTTATTTCACCACGAGCAAGGGCTCTAAGACATACACACTCTGCCTCAAAAACTTGTGTTAAAGCTCTACTTAATTCTGTCTCAGCCCCTTCATAAAAATTTTCAGCTAATCTAAGTTCCAACCATTTATAGCTAGCCTCGTCAACTTTATTTAATTCCGCAACAATAGAACCTGTTTTAGAATCTAAATCCCCAGAACTACTATCACTTGAAGGTGCATTACCTTTACCTGGTTGAATTTCATCTAAAGACTTAAATAAATCCATGGTTTTTGCTGTAAGATCAGTTTCATTAACAATCCTTATATATTGTTTGAAAACTTTTAAAGTTTTAATAACTAGATCTTGCTGTTCCTTAATAAGTGAACCCTCTGATAACTGGCCTTTAACCTTTGCTAAAATAGATACCATTTCCCCTGTTAAATGTGACTCTAAAGGACCATAAAATTCTTTACGGCCTTCATTACCTAAAATATTGATAAAAAGCCATTCTAACCGACGAGATAACATCTCAGCAGCGCCTTTAGGTACATCTTTCATGTCTTTTTCAAATGACTCTAAAAACTCTTTAATTATACTTATTTGAGTTTGTTTTTCACCCTTCGCTACTTCTACACGGCTATACTCTATCAAATCTGCCATATCTTTTAAAGCTTTATAACTCACTTCAACCTGATCTAAATTATCGTTTTTAATAGTTGGTGATACTTCAAAATCAGAACACTCATATGACCAGTACCATTGATGACCAACAACTTTTATAGTAAGACTAGGATCTATAACTTCATCCATTGCGTACAATAAATTATACGAAGGTACACTAATAATCATTAATATCCCTGCTGGGATAATTGTCCAAACAACTTCAAGTAATGTTGAATGATTAAGACCTATAGCATCTTTATGATCTGCCTCGTTAAATAACGTCAAAGATTTATATAGTAACCAACCTACAAGACAAGCAATAAATAGCATAAAGGTCATTAACAAACCATTAAAAAAAATGATACCTTCCATTATTGGAGTTGCAGGGTCTTGAAAACCTACTTGCCATGGATGCGAAGCATCCATACTCCCAACAGAACAGTAATATAAGGAAAAAAAAATAATTAAAGCTATTCGAATGATATTTTTATGTGAAAATTTCATGATATGTGTACAATTTTAAAAAACCAACATGTAATACCAAATACCTTTTTATTTTTACCCCCCTTTCGTAGATCGCATATTTAACACCCGAACCGCAAGTGTTTTTTCTAACCAACCTACGAATAACCCACCAAAAACAAAAAAAGCAAAATAACCTATAGAAACTACAGCTCCAACCACTTTAAAATAATCATCTACTGGTGTAGTCCCTGACCAAGCCAATAAGCAAAAATCAGCTACAAAAAGCCAAAAAACTACGGCATAAATTGGACGAAAATTACCACTACGTAGTATAGATGTATTCAAAAGAGGATATATAAAAATTATAGCTATCGCACCCCCCATAGTAAGGATACCTCCAACTTTATTAGGGATTACACGTAAAATAGCATAAAAAGGTAAAAAATACCATTCAGGAACAATATGAGCCGGAGTGCCATAAGGATCTGCCTCTAGATAATTATCCGGATCCCCTAAACTATTAGGAAAATAAAATATAATAATAGACAACATGGATAATAAAACAAAAAAAGCCACTAAATCTTTTACATAAATATAAGGGTAAAAATTTATATTAGCTGTTTTTGTTTTTATACCTAAAGGATTATTAGAACCATCTTTATGTAAAAGACCTAAATGAACAAACACTAGACCAGTAATAATAAAAGGCAATAAATAATGTAAACTAAAAAAACGATTTAAAGTCGGATTACCCACTGTAAACCCCCCCCACAACCACATAACAACCTCTTTACCTATAAAAGGAAAAATAGAAAATAAACTTGTAATAACAGTAGCACCCCAAAAACTCATTTGACCCCAAGGTAAAACATAACCAATAAAAGCTGTTGCCATCATTAAAACATAAATAACTCCTCCCGACCACCATAATTGTTGACGTGGCTCCATATAAGAACCATAATACAACCCCCTAAAAATATGAGCGTAAACAATTATAAAAAAAAAAGACGCTCCATTAGCATGCATATAACGAATTAACCAACCACTTTTAACATCACGCATAATATGCTCAACACTTGAAAAAGCATAATGAGTTTCCCCCGCATAATGCATAGCTAAAAAAGCTCCGCTAAGAATTTGAATAACCAAACAAAAACCTGCTGTTGAACCAAAACTCCAATTATAATTTAAGTTCATAGCTGTTGGATAATCAATAATATGAGAATCTACCCAACTAAGTATAGCATTTACGTTAAACCTCGACATCAACTAATTAAATTTTTTTGTGACCAAGGAACATGGAAATTAAATGAACGAAACTCCTGACTTAACTCAATAGCTTCACATACAACGACTCTTTGATCCTCATCATAACGTAATTCAAAATACCCACTTAGAGGAAAATCTTTTCTTAACGGATGTCCTTCAAAACCATAATCTGTTAAAATACGACGTAAATCTGGATGATTCGAGAAAAAAACTCCAAATAAATCCCAGATTTCACGTTCCCACCAATTTGCTGAAGGAAAAAGACTCACAACAGAAGGTAAAGGATTTATTTCATCTGTATGTGTTTTAATTCTAAGCCTGCAATTAGATCTTACATTTAAAAGATCGTAAACAATTTCAAAACGTTCTTCTCTTTCAGGATAATCTACACCTGAAATAGACGTAAGCATTTGAAAATTACCATTACTATGATGATGTAAAAAAGTTAATGTAGCCAACAAATATTTTTTGGATACACTAATAACAATCTCATGCCCAAACACCTGAAAAGTTTGAACAGGTACAAGTCTTGTAAGACTTGTAGCATATACAATCAAAGAACTAAACATTATATTTAAAGTTAATAACAACAACCTTAACACTAATAAAATATATTTTATTAGTGTTAAGGCCTTAACACTAATAAAATATATTTTATTAGTGTTAAGGTTGTTGTTACAATTAATCCTTTACGGGAATTGAACCCGTATTTTCGCCGTGAAAAGGCAACGTCCTAACCATTAGACGAAAAGGACTTTTCGAAAATACTTTAATTTAATCACCTTCTGAGCCTGGATCGAATTGAACGATCGACTTTACGCTTATCAGGCGTACACTCTACCACTGAGTTACAAGCCCTTACACAACCACCTTAACACGCCCAATAACTTTTATCCAAATTATTGTTTCAAATTTTAACAAAAAAACCTTTAATTAATACTTAAGTATTACCCGCTTCTTTAGAGATACGAGGTAATACCGGAAACGCAGGGCCTCTCCCTTTTACCCAAGGATTTGCTTCTTCAACGGAACCTCGTGTAAGAGTGATATACACAATAAAGAAAAAAAATAACGAAGCAATAGACGATAAAATTGAACCAAAAGACGCTAACCCATTCCACCCCGCATAAGAATCTGGATAATCTGGTATACGTCGAGGCATCCCTGCAAGACCTAAAAAGTGCATTGGGAAAAAGGTCAAATTTACGCCTAAAAACATAAGCCAAAAATGAATTTGACCTAAAATTTCCGGATAAGCTAAACCCGTCATTTTCCCTATCCAAAAATAAAAAGCTGCAAACATTGTAAACGCTGCCCCCATACTTAATACATAATGGAAGTGTGCAACCACATAATAAGTATCATGTAAAGCAATATCAACACCAGAATTCGCTAAAACAACCCCCGTTAATCCACCAATAGTAAAAAGAAAAAGAAAACCAATAGAAAACAGCATAGGAGTTTTTAGACGAATAGAACCCCCCCATAAGGTTGCAATCCAACTAAAAATTTTAATCCCTGTAGGTACTGCAATAATCATAGTAGCCGCTGTAAAATAGGCTCTTGTATCAATATCTAAACCTACGGTAAACATGTGGTGAGCCCAAACAATAAAACCAAGTATACCTATTGAAAGCATAGCATAAACCATACCCAAATACCCAAATACAGGTTTTCTAGCAAAAGTAGATAATATATGACTAACAATACCAAACCCTGGTAAAATTAAAATATATACTTCAGGATGGCCAAAGAACCAAAATAAATGCTGATACAATACTGGGTCACCACCACCTGCCGGATCAAAAAAAGTGGTATTGAAGTTACGATCTGTCAATAACATTGTAATACCACCTGCCAAAACAGGAAGCGATAATAATAACAAAAACGCTGTAATTAAGACAGACCACACAAAAAGAGGTAATCTATCCATTGTCATACCAGGAGCTCTCATATTAAAAATTGTTGTGATAAAATTTATCGCACCTAAAATAGAAGCAGCACCTGAGAGATGAAGACTGAATATAGCTAAATCAACAGAAGGCCCTGAATGAGCTTGAATACCACTAAGAGGTGGGTATACCGTCCAACCTGTACCAGCCCCAGATTCCACTAATGAAGAAGCTAAAAGAAGGATTAAAGAAGGAGGTAATAACCAAAAACTAATGTTGTTCATACGGGGAAAAGCCATATCGGGAGCACCAATCATCAGAGGTACAAACCAATTACCAAATCCACCAATAAGAATTGGCATAACCATAAAAAAAATCATTAAAAAAGCATGAGCAGTTACAATAACGTTATACAGCTGATGATTCCCTCCTAAAAATTGATTTCCAGGACTAGCCAATTGCAAACGAATAAGCACAGACATCGCTGTTCCAAGAACCCCAGAAAAACCACCAAAGATTAAATATAATGTACCAATATCTTTGTGGTTGGTAGAGAATAACCACCTAGAAGAGAAACCACTCACTAAAGAGCTAATAACCGATAGAGACCATAATTGTGATAAAGGTTTAGAATGTGTAGTAAAAGACATTAGCTCTTTATTAAAACATAAGACTCAAGCCTACCTTATATGTCAAAAGATAAAAGATATTAGGACTAAACATAAAAAAGATAATAGTTAAACCGCTTAAAACTAAAACCACTGCTGCACCTTTTGATAAAGGTACAAAAAAAAACCAATTTTTGTTCTTCTCAAAATAAAAAATTTTTATCAAACGTATATAATAGAATGCTGAAATAACACTAGTAATAACAACAAAAATAGCTAGAATATAGAACGACGAATCTACTAAACTTACAAAAATATTTAATTTAGAAAAAAACCCACCAAATGGGGGTATTCCAGCTAAAGAAAAAATCATTAATGCAACTCCAAACCCCATAAGTGGGTTTGACCGAACTAAACCGATAGAATCTGAAAAAGTTAAAAGAGTACTACCAGAGATAGAAGATAAATCAAGATGCAATATGTAAACCCATAAAAATGCTGCTGTAAACATATAAACTGATAAATAAAATAAAACTGCCTGTATGCCTTCTATATTACCACTAGCTAACCCGAGACATAAAAAACCCACATGACCGACACTACTAAAAGCAAGAAGACGCTTTATTTTTGTTTCCCCTAAACCACAAACGCACCCTATAAAAAGACTAAAAAGACCGCAGACACAAAAAAAATTTTCCCACAAACTAGGAAAAAAAGACCAAAAACTTGTAAAGGACAAACGTAATATTACAACAACAAAAGCAAACTTGGGTATAACAGCAAAAATAAAACCTACCAAAGTAGGAGCCCCTTCATATACATCCGCGATCCACATATGATAAGGAGCTGCGCCTATTTTAAACAATAAAGCAGAAACCACAAATACAAGCCCCAAATATATAAAAGGCGAGGACGTTGTTAAATTCTCTGTTAATAACGTTAAAGAACCTAAATTAGTTGTACCCATAGCAAAATAAATTAAAGATGCACCAAACAAAAAAAAAATAGAAGCAACAGAACCTAAAATAAAATATTTTAAACCAGCCTCAGCAGAAAAATACGAATTCTTTTTCCAAGCCGCTAATACATAAAAAATAAGCGACAAAAACTCCATACTTAAATAAATAGAAAGAAGATCATACGATGAAATCAATAAGCATAAACTTAAACCAATACCAATAATAAAAACAAAAAACTCATAAGCTCTAAAACGAGCTGAAAACAGATAAGATTCACTTACAGACACACCAAAAAGAAGACCTAAAAAAACTATTAATTTCGACCATGTTCCTATATTATCAGTAACAAAAATAGCATTCCATAAAGTTTGAGATTCAACGGGGTTATTAAGTACTAGAAACAAACTTAAAAACAAAATAGTTGAGGTTAACCGAACCATACTTGGAGTAAGGTAAGTATAAAGAGAAGCGGCAGACACACCTAAAAAACTACCATGTAACAAAATAACTAATATGGAAATGGCAAGAAACAGCTCAGGTAAAAAAGCCGCAGTATCATTTTGGAATATTAAAGCGAATTTCATGCGTTACATTTTATAGGATTCGAACCTACGACCCACGATTTAGAAGACCGATGCTCTATCCACTGAGCTAAAAATGCTTAGAGATAAATATTTTAAAAAGAATCATTTAGACAATACACACCTATTTTTATTTAATGTCTAAAAAAGGGTAGAAATACTCAACCTAAACTCTTTACTATTATTAATGAAGAACAATTGCGTCGTTTATATAAATACAACTTAAAATTGTAAAAACATAAGCTTGAATTAGAGCAACTGCTAATTCGAGTCCGAAAAGAATTACTAATACGGCCAACGGTACTATATGAGCAACTAATAACAATCCACCGCTCCCCATCATAGCCCATGCAAATCCAGCAATTACTTTTAGTAGCGTATGGCCTGCCATCATATTAGCAAAAAGACGAACAGCTAGACTAAGAGGTTTAAACACGTATGAAACAATTTCTATCGGGACTAACAAAAAAGCCAAAATCATAGAAGTTCCACCAGGTAAAAATAAACTTAACATATGAAACCCGTGTTTTGAAGCACAAATAATCATTACACCAACAAATACCGTCAGAGACAAAACCATTGTCTGTATAAGATGACTTGTTATAGTAAAAGAATATGGTACAAGCCCTGATACATTAGATATTAAAATAAAACTAAAAATTACAAACAAAAAAGGAAAATATTTTTGACCTTGCTGACCAACACTATCCCATACTAAACCTGCAGTACTTAAATAAAGACTTTCTAAAACTAATTGCCATCGAGTAGGGAAACACCTTAACCCATAAACTGAAAGGCAATAATAAATATAAATAAAAAAGGTTAAACCAACGCATGTTGTTATCATTGCGTTAGTTATTGAAAAATCAAATAAACCAACACCGAAACTTAAAAGAGGAAGTATTTGAAATTGTTCTAATGGGCTGTAAAACATATATCGATAAAAAAAGAATATAGACTAAAAAGTTAACTATCAAACTTTTAAAATATGTAAAAAGAGTTTCTTTTGCGTACTTTTTATTAGCTAATTGTAAAGATCCCATAAAAAATTTATTAAAATTATAGTCAAAATTCATTAAACCTTCCGTAACAGGGATATTATTAAACAATTAAAAAAAGACTTTATTCCTTAAAAGAAAACACTGGCACTTTCACGGTAAATACCTATATCATTTTGTTTTTTATCAAAACTAACTGAAACCTGAAAAGACTCTAATAACAACTGGAAATTGCAATTACAATTATTACTACCTTTTTTTAAGTAATTTGAAGTAAATCTATTAGGAAACTTATAAATACATTGTGAAAAAGTATAAAAATACCAATTATATTTAGACAAGAAAGAAGAATAAACCCTTAAAGAAAATTCTATCTTCTTATTATAAATTAAGTATTTATAAACTGTGGAAGTTTTATCTAAGTCAAATAAAATATAATTAAAAATTTGAGGTGGTGGTGTTTTGTAAGTGTTCATTAAATAATGCCCCCAAGTGTATCCACTATTTTCTAAAAAAAAACTGGAAAAACTAGGTGTTAAAACACTAGGTATCTCTTTTATTAAACTTAAAGAGTAATCTTTATTTTTATTACTTACTACCAAATTTAAAGTTGACACCGAATTGGGTGAAGACCTAGTAATTAACTTAACAAGTAGAAGCTCTGTATAAATAAATTTAAGACGATTATTTAAATATCCCCTAAAAGATTTAGGGACTATTTCATATATACATGCAACAAGACATCTTAATAAATCCCGCTCAAAAAAAATTTTAATATATCTTTGAAAATACGCTTCTACAAAAATTTCCACTCCTTCGTGAGAATTCTCACTAAAAAAAAAACGGTTATTTTGAAAAAAAAAAAAAAAGTGAAAATTAATGTACTTAAAAAAACCTGACTTAATAAACTTCAAAAATCTTGGACTAGAATATAAAGATAATAAAAAAGACTCACTAAAATGTTCTAAAATATATTTTTGGATGCGTCCAAAAATATATTGAGATAAATAAATATTACAATATTTAATATTGTGATATTCGCTAAAATTATCTGACCAAAGATTAAACTGGGAATATCTCTTAAATACAGGACTTACTGCATAAAAATCGGCTAAATCAGTTTTACTGTATCTCTTAGCCTTTTCCATAAAAGAAAACTAAACTATTACATTAAATCCCCACCAATAAATTGTAAGGAAAAGAAATAACCATACAACATCAACAAAGTGCCAATACCAAGCAGCAGCTTCGAAACCAAAATGATGTTGACGACTAAAATGATCCCAATATAATCTTACGGTACAGACAGCTAAAAAAATTGTTCCAATAATAACATGAAATCCATGAAAACCTGTAGCCATATAAAATACTGAACCATAGACACCATCTGACATACCAAAAGGGGCATGCATATATTCAATACCTTGCATACCTGTAAAAGCAATTGCAAACGCCAATGTTACCCCTAAACCTTGTAAAGCTTCCTTTTTGAAACCAGCAACAATAGCATGATGAGCCCATGTTACACTAGCCCCGGAAGAAAGCAAAAGAATAGTATTTAAAAACGGTAACCCCCATGGACTAATAGCTTCTAACCCAGCAGGAGGCCAAACCCCTCCAATATTAAAAACAGGAGAAATAGAAGAAGTAAAAAAAGCCCAAAAAAAAGCAAAAAAAAACATAATCTCAGATACAATAAAAAGTATCATACCCATACGTAACCCTTGCTGAACCGCTGAGGTATGTTGACCTTCAAATAAACCCTCACGTATAATATCTCTCCACCAAGTAAACATAACGTATAAAATAGTAAAAACCCCTAAACAAAGCAATTCCCCTCCCCCTTTATAGTTATGCATAAATAACACTCCACCAAAAGTTAAACTTAAGCCACCTAAAGCAGCCACTAAAGGCCAGGGACTAGGATCAACTAAATGAAATGGATGCCGTTGAACCATTTTAGCTTTAGCTTTCATTAAAATGAACAAGAAGAAGGTAGGATTCGAACCTACGATGGAAGAACCAACAGATTTACAATCTGCCACTATTAACCACTCAGTCACTCCTTCAACATTAAATTCTACCTAGATATTTTAGGTTTCGTACGAAATTTTTTACGACAAACTTTAACCGGACGACAACCATTATGAGGATAACGTGTACCGAGGTGTAAAAAAGTAATTTTAACTCCTTTTTTATTAAGCCCTCTTACCACTCCCCTACGACCTTTGTTTATACCAGACCCAAGGTAAATCGTAAATTCTGTGTAGCCTAACTCAATAACTTTATCACCAAATAAATTACCTAAAAGTAAACCACGCATATAAAGATTTTCTCGCTCATTATACTCATTTTTATAAGCAGGAACCCGCAATGAACAACTAGTTTTTACTTTTTTTTCATTAGTATCTAATAAAGTACAAAAAACATTCCTTTTTGTAGATTTAATAAGTATAACCCCTTTCTTGTCCTTATTTTTTTTTAATAAACTTTTATTCTGGTTTTCTAAAACTTCTTCTTGTACTGTGTTTACCACCGATGTTTTAACAGGGGGTAAAAACAAATTTATATTGTCTATTTTAACTAACATTAAGCTTTAATAATGGTCGCTTTTTTGCATTAGTATGAGTACGTTGGCCCCTGACAGGTAAACCTTTACGATGACGTAAACCACGATACGTTGAAAGAACACACAAACGACGAATTTTATCATTTTTAAAACGACGAAGATCAGCGCCTAAAGGGAGAGGGGTAGCCTCAGCCAAGTTTTCTAAATTCTTTCCTTTGACAAAAGTAACGTGACTACCACGTGAATCTGAACCGAAACCAGCTTTTTTGCATAAAATCTTAGATTGGGACAAACCTATACCATAAATATGAGATACAGCCTGCACCAAAACTTTGTCTTCTGGAATAGAGGTACCGATAATAAAAGGCATAACTAGATATTTAATATATTATATGAAACAAAACAAACAAATTTTTCTTACCCCCCCCCTAAAATCACAAAGACGAACGTGGAACCACTCCACCGGCCGCAATAACAAAGGACTTATAACCGCATGGCATCGTGGTGGCGGGCATTCTCGCTTGTATAGGAATATTGACCTGAAACGTAAATCAACCCAAGGAATAGTAATAGGCTTAGAATACGATCCAAATAGATCCGCCTTTTTAGCCAGAATTTTTAACCCGGATACTAAAAAAAATAATTACATAATAGCACCAACTAAAATTAAAAAGGGGGATATTATACGATCAAACTCTACAAATAGTGGACTTCAAAACGGTCATAGTAAAACATTACAAAATATACTAACTGGAAGTTTAATTTATAACTTAAGCTTATCTCCCGGAAAAGATGGTAAAATTTTAAGAGCTCCTGGGGCATTTGGCCGTATTTTAAAAAGAACTAAAACTTTAGCTAAAATTCAACTTAAATCTGGTCAATACCGTTGGTTCAATATAAAAACAATAGCAACCAACGGTGTCGTTAGCAACCCAGATTCACGCTTTACAAAGCTTCAAAAAGCCGGGCAATCCAGGTGGCTAGGAAGACGCCCAACCGTTCGTGGTGTAGCCATGAACCCAATCGACCACCCACATGGCGGTGGTGAAGGAAAAACCTCAGGTGGGCGCTCCTCTGTAACCCCGTGGGGGAAACCAACAAAAGGACCATCTACCCGTTCTAGTAGAATACAACCAAAACCTAATGTCAAGATCTAATTGGAAAACACCATTTATAGATAAAAGTCTTTTAAAAAGATTAACCCCAGAACACGAAAAAAAACCTACATGGTCTAGACGTTCTACGATTTATCCAGCTGTCGTTGGGTTAAAATTACAGATATATAACGGTAAAAATATGATTAGTCGAAAAATTAAACCCGAAATGGTTGGACATAAATTAGGGGAATTTGTAACAACACGGAAAAATTTTATAGCAAAAAAAATAAAAAAAACAACAACTAAAAAAAAATAAATGGCACAAAAAGCTCATCCAACTATTTTAAGACCAAAAAATAACCTGTATCAAGGCTGTACGCACTGGGACGAACCACGATTTTATTTTATTTTATCCACAATTCAAAAACTAATGGAATCATGTTGTTTAGGTACAACACATTATCTTGATAAAATACAAGTTAGCCGACATCTTGGACTAATTCTTATAGAAGCTAATCTTATACACTTACATTTTCGCTCAAAACGACGTTTAAAATCTAGACGTTACAAAGAAAACCAACTAAAAAGTAAAAAACAATCCTGGACTATAGTAGCATGTCGATTACAAGGTGCTACAAAATTAATACAAAAATTTACAGGAACAAAAAAAGTTACTTTACGAATTAATAGATTAAAAACCTATACTCGATCTGTACCTAAACCCGCCCGAAGACAAATGGCTTATTTCACTAAAAGTTTTAACCACATTAGATATGACTATGCCCGCTATGGTATGCAACTTATGTATTTACTTATTAAAAATAAAGCAAGCGCTGCTAGCCTAACTCGGTTTTTAAAACAAAATATATGTTCCAGACAAAGAAGAAAAAGACATTACCAATTTTTAACATATATTAAACAGGGATTCCAAGCTTTACAAGAATATAAAGAAATCCAGGGTTTAAAAATACAAATAAAAGGAAGATTTACCCATAAAGCAAAAGGGAGAAGCAGAATTTGGAAATATCAAATGGGACAAATGCCTATTAGTCAACTTAACAAAACTATACAAGCAGAGTATACGCAAACACAAACTGGGTATGGTAGTGTTGGGTTAAAAATTTGGATATGTAACTGGGAAAAAAAAACCACAAACAATGTTAATGCAACCTAAAAAAACAAAATACCGTAAATATTTTAAACCCCGAGGATTACCCAATACTTCTACTAAAACCCAAAAACTAGCAGAATTAACTTGCTTCGCCTTAATTGCGATGGAATCGGGTTATTTAAATGGTCGCCAAATTGAGGCAACCCGACAAAATATTCGACGAAAAGTTAAAAGGGAAGGTAGGCTTGAAATTCTTGTATTTCCTGATATTGCTATAAGCCGTAAAGCCTCCGCAGCCCGTATGGGTAAAGGTAAAGGTAAAGTAGATCATTGGATTGCTTCTGTATCAGCGGGACAAACTATGTTTTTACTTTATGGTATAGACACTGAGCAAGGTATACCAGCTTTAAACTCAGGAGCCAATAAACTTCCACTAAAAGTTAAAATTTATCAACTATAAGCTATGTTTACACCTAGAAAAAGACATCTCCGAAAAAAAAGATTTTTTTTTTTACCAAAACAACGCATTTTCGCTCTATTTAATGGTAGTAATTTAAAAACTTCTCAAATATTAAAAATACGCCTATTGTTGCAAAACGCAAAATTATATTCCATGCCTTTATATCTTAACCCCCCTAAGCTTGGACTAGGATGTCCACTTATTATGATAATTTATGAAACATTACAAGACTTACAAACTAATGTTCCTGAAATAGCCTTACAACTTGATTGTATAGGTGTATCTATAAATAAAAAATGGTATTCTATCAACTTTTTAGAAAACACTAAGACGATAGCTTTAAACAAAAAAGCACTAAGCCTTCTTTTAGTTAAGTACAACGCTATAAACAAATAAAAGCACTACTTACACAATGAAACACTAAAGCGAAAAAAGGGATTTGAACCCTCAACTTTAAGCTTGGCAAGCTTACACTCTACCAATTGAGTTACTTCCGCTTTTCCTCTTTCCCATTAGAAACAAAGCAAACCTGTAAACCATGTCCTAAAACATGGACCTCAGATATGTCTTTTGTCGTAAAATGAAATTGACATTGAAAAGAACCTACTTCTTCAAAATAAGGAAACAATGGTACCAACTCCTCAAAAGAAAAAAGATCTTTTAAAACAAAACAATATATATTTTCGTGAAACGGTACTCGTAGACCCTCAAATTGACGTACACGTGGCAACACATGAAATAATAATTTATAAAAAAAGAGGTACATAATCGCTTTTCTTAAAGTAACCTTACCCCCTATTCCTTCTCGTGAACTATTATTCCTTTGCTGAGACGGAGGTTGTTGAATGATATAGGGCTTTTGACCTCCAATAATATTCAAAGCCCCGAGACACGCAATAACATAATTTTCATCTGAACTTTCTCCCCCTAAACAAATTACTACTTTTTTTGGAGCGGGTAATAATGATGATGTTGAAATATTTTCACTAAGAATTAAATCTTTTTGAACTACTTCGTAATAATGTTTTTCAAAAGTATTCATAAAAATAATTATATAATTTTTTTAGCCATAGCGGCTAATTTTGCCCATTTCAAACCTCTTAATCTACTTGGTAATACAGCCGATATTCTAGTTCCAATAGGTTTTTGTTGCGGAGTAATAAGAGCTACTGAATTAGACGAAAATGAGACACCTACACCAGCTTTATTACGAAATAATCTACGGGTTTGTACAATTACAGCATGGTGGACTTCCGATTTATTCATTTTTAATCTAACCCGTCTACCGTACCGAGGTCGAAGACTTTGAACTGCTACAAGAACAACATCTCCTACATTAGCGTGCGCTTTACTGCTTTTTTTTTTAACTTTAATGCATTTAACCAGCTTTGCTCCTGAATTATCTACAACTTTAAGAAGACTTTGAGTTCTAATCATATTTATTACTTCCAGCTGGATTCGAACCAGCACGTCAAAAGACAAAAGATTTTGAATCTGTCGTGTCTACCAGTTTCACCATGAAAGACTATTTATTAAGACTTCAACAATGAAGCTTGATCAATACGTATACTACCCCTAACTCGAAAATAAACTAAAATAATAGCTAAACCTATAGAAGATTCACAAGCAGCAATTATAAGAATAAAAATAGCAAAAATTTGACCCATCAAATCCCCTAAACATACAGAAAAAATAATAAAATTTAAGCTTACTGAAAGAAGAGCCAGCTCTAAAGACATTAGAACAACAACAATATTCGTTCTATTTAAAATAACACCTCCAACACCTATAATAAATAATAAAGCAGCGACGAAAAATAAATAAATAAAATCCATAATTTATTTTTGTAAATTAAAATATCAATAACGAACACCAAAGTGAATTCTACGTTTGTTAGATACAGCTAATTTATTTAAGCTATATCTTTTACCAACAACCTCTCCCTTATTCTGAGATGCCTGAAGCAATTCCTTACTTAAATTAACCCACAATGGTGAAGACGTAGAACGGTCTCTACTTGCCTTTAATAATGACCTCATACCAAGATTAAGGCCACAAATAGGGGAAATTACTCGTGGTAAATACACGTTAAATGACTGCTTATTACGACGAGTCTTTGGTTTTGGTTTAAGACGAACACCGATATCTTGCCTTACTGCAAGAATACCTAAATAAAAAATATGTATAGCCCGTCCAGGATAATCATGATCAAGAGATTCGAGAGCTTTATTTAAAACATTTTCTGCTTTCGAGCGCTTACCATCGTGCATTAAAAGACTAATCATTTTTTTTACTAAAGGATCACTTTTAATACCTAAAAATTTAATAGACTTTTCTTTATTTATTAAACTAACCATAATATTATTACCAAAAGTATAAACTTTTTTATTGATTTTAGATCCTGCTCAATAACTAGCATCCTTTATCTATTTTTTTTGTACCATATTTAGAACGTGAAGTTTTACGACCAGACAATCCCTCTAAATCTAACTTATTACGAATTAAACGATATTTGACGCCAGGAAGATCTGGTATTCTACCACCTCGAACTAAAACCTGGGAATGTTCCTGTAACCTATGAACCTGACCCGGTATATAAGCTGTTAATTTAACTTTATTGGATAAACGAACTTTAACAACTTTACGTCTAGCTGAATTAGGTTTTTTTGGAGAACAAATAAATACTTTTAAGCAAACCCCTCTTTTTTGTGGGCATCCTCGAAGACCCACACTCTTTACTTTTGTTTGCTTTTTACCATGGCTTTTATTAAACCATTGATTTATATTTGGCCTTGACATTACCAAAGAGGGGAGTTGAACCCCTATCCCGCTAGGGACTGGAACCTAAACCCAGCGTGTATACCAATTCCACCACCTTGGCTATTGGAGTCGAAGGACTCGAACCTCCGGTCCCCGTACCAAAAACGGGCGCCTTACCAACTTGGCTAGACTCCAGTTTTTAAAATAAAGCTCGGTTTGGTAGGGATTGAACCTACATTGTTAGCTTCATGAGAACTATGTTTTGCCAATTAAACTACAAACCGCCATGCTTTACGAAACTTTTAATTCCATCTTATTAACACTTTTAAACAAATTTACTTATTTATTTATTTTTATAAATTTTAATTTTTTGTTTAACCAACTTAACAAGCTGTGGCAAGTCAGCAAAAAAAAGAAGACCGAGAAAAAATAAAAATAAAAATTGTAAAAAACTTATTCTCATATTAATTAAAACTTAAAAAATTAAACTTAGGTAGAACAACAGAAAGAGAGGGACTTGAACCCTCAACCCTTGGCTTTGGAGACCAAAGTTCTACCAATTGAACTATCTTTCTTTAACTCTTTTTTATTTATTTATGAATAAACTTAAAATTTCAATATATTATTTACAAGAACTTAACTACCGTTTATCTTACGCAATTCTTGGAATAATTTTTCTTTTTAGTACAACTTATACGTATAAGCAAGGATTAATTTTTATATTTTTACCTAAAGGATTGTCACACTTTGTTAGTACAGGATTAACTGAAATATTTTTTACTTATCTGCAACTTTGTACTATTTTTAGCTTTAGTTTTGGCCTTGGCATAATAATGACGCAATTCTACCTTTTTATACGTCCTGGATTATACGCTTTCGAAGCCAAAATAACTCTTAATATTTTAATTACAGCACTTATTTTTTATATCTGTTTTTACGTATTTATATTTCCTATAATTGTTAAAGTATTGTGGGAACTCTTTTCAGCCTATTCCCAAAATTTTACGGCAATCGATTTAACTTTTGAACCAAGACTGAAAGATTATTTATTTCATTTACAACAATTAAACAAAGCCTTTACTCTTAGCGTTCCTTGTTTAATTACCTTAAACATAATACAAATTTATACAAAAAGACAAACATGGGTAAAATACCGTGGTATAGCTTATCTAGCAGCTTTTTCTATTGCAGCTTTTATAACACCACCGGATGTTTTAAGTCAAACTTTAATAGGATTCCCCTTAATTGTATTTTATGAAATACAATTAAAATTTTGGTTTTTATATGAAGAGTATAAAAACCAATTATTAATTAGGCAACCAATCAAATCCCATGAGAATTCCTATGGAAATAAAAAATAAGGCTAAAGCTAATGGCAAGAAACATTTCCAACCCAATTTCATTAGTTGATCATATCGATAACGTGGCAAAATAGCTCGCATAACAATAAATAAAATAACAAAAAAACAAATTTTTAAACCAAACCAAATCCCATCAGATAAAACACCTAGCCCAAAAGGAGATAACCACCCCCCAAAAAAACAAATAGAAGTTAACCCCCCCATCACTAACATATTAGCGTATTCTCCCAAAAAAAATAAAGCAAATCCCATAGCCGAATATTCTACATTATAGCCTGATACCAACTCTGCTTCTGCTTCTGGTAAATCAAAAGGGTGGCGATTAGTCTCAGCTAAACACCCGATAAAAAACATTATACTAACAGGTAATAAAGGAAAAACAAGCCAAATATCTAATTGAGCAATTACTATCTCCGTTAAATTTAAAGTACCTACACATAAACAAACATTAATAAGACTAATACCCATTGAAATCTCATAAGAAACCATCTGCGCAGCAGAACGCAAAGCACCTAAAAAAGCATACTTTGAATTACTAGACCAACCAGAAATCAATACCCCGTATACACCAAGAGAAGAAATAGCTAAAAAATAAAGACCCCCAAGCTGAGAATCCGCAATAACATTACCATAACTGAAAGGTATAACAGCCCAACTAATTAAACTTAAAATAAAAGTACAAAGAGGAGCTAATACAAAAAGCACAATATTTGCATTTGTAGGTAAAACAGTTTCTTTAACAAAAAGTTTAAGGCCATCAGCTAAAGGCTGAAGCAACCCCATATAACCAATAACGTTTGGACCACGCCTTCTTTGAATACCTGCCATAATTTTTCGCTCTGCTAAAGTAAAATAGGCTACGGCGATCAGTAAAGGGATAACAAGATCAAGAATATTTAAAAAAATAGTTAGGAAAGTTAGCCACATAATGAATTAAAGAATTTAATTATAAATAATACCTAAAATCGATATAAAAAACCACTATAAATAACTATACCTAGAAAACCAAATAGCTTCATCTACATCTACTCTAAAAGGATAAATAACAGGAGCACAAACATCAGAAGAAAAAATAAAACTTAAATTCGAATAATCTGTCTGTACCCATTTTGGTGTAGGTTGCAGATGAAGCTCAAACTTAAACCGATTAGATAATCGCCAACGCTCTAATTTTACATGAAAAGAACGAAAACGTTTATAACGAGCTACTAATCTGGCTCTAATAGCAGAACGTTGAGACGGGCAGAATTCAACATAATCCCCTTTTTGAAGAATAAACCCACCGTGCCCTATTTTTTTACCATTTACTAATACCTTATTATGAAGAATATACTGCCGACTATAATAAATCGAATGAAAAAAACCTAAACGATATAAACTAATGTCTAAACGCCCTTCTAAGGCCCCAATTAATTTTTGAGACGGGTTCTTTAAAGCGACAAAAGGTTGACAAAATCGTTTAAAAGCTTTATGACTTAAATCCCCATAAAAACGTCTTATAGATAATAAAATCGATAAAGTATTCCGATAACTTATACGATTATACTTAAAAGTTTGATTAGATCGGACACGAGGTTTAATAAAATTGTAATCATGACATAAAGGATGACGGTATCTGTTTATATTGGCAAGAGGACGATGACGACGCTTTTGACTTCCCAACACTCCTATAATACTATCCCATTTAGGCCGAAGAAAAGTTTTTTCTTTAGACAACAAATCCCCCCAAATATCAGTTCTAGACCATAAACAAGATTTATATCTATGTTTAAACCGCATTATTTATTATTACCCTCTTCCCTAAAATTAAAAGAACTTTTAGAAACTTCTTTTACCCGACCCTTACCTAAAAGACTAGAAAATACCTGTCCTTTTTTTTGTAATTTCATACGCTTACCTTCAACAAAAGTCATAAAAATTAAATTAAAAAACCAAAAAGCTAATAAAGGTGATTCAATATTTAAATTGAAAGGATAAGATACTTTACTCATTGTAGGACTTCCAACGCCAATCAATAATAAACATTTTCTGTGAGCCTCTACTAAATTTTCCTTTTCTATATCACTTAAAAATACCAAATCAACATCCTTTGATTTAGCTAAGTAACTCCGTTTCCATTTTATATAACTTATATTAGGATCGTGAGAAAGACAAATTTTAAAAAAAGGAGAATCGCTAACAAAAAGAATTTTCCCCTCGACTAATATTGTCTTTTTTAATATTTCTAACGTTGCACGTATACCATATAAACTTTTTTCAAGATTATAAAAATAATAAATATTTCGTTTCCCTAAAAGATAGGGATGCATTGTCTTTGAAATTCGAACATCCTCAATAAAAGGACGAGGAACTAAATATCCAGAAGATCCAATTAAAAAAGAAAGAAGACGAGAATACTCTGTTCTAACCATTAAGTTTTTTTACCTTCCTTGCACACTATTCTTTCATTTTCGTATAAAACCCCTGCCCCCTTATAAGAATCGGGGTATCGGTACCTTCTTATACTACTTGCAAAATTTTGTAAAACCCCTAAATTAGCAGAAATCAAAGAAAAAGTTTTTTTACCCAAATTTACTGAAACATCCTCGGGAATATCAATTATAATAGACTTACTGTACCCTAAAGAAAATATAAGAGAGTTTTTATCTTGACGTACCCTGTAACCAATCCCCTTAAGTTGTAATTCAATAGTATACCCTAAAACAACCCCAAAAATAGCTTGAGTAAAAAGAGAACTTTCATAAGGTGTTAAATATGGTAAAAATAAAACCATATTACCTTTTCGATGAAGATTACTAACTGAATCAAAAATTACAACTCCTTTCGAACCTGATACACTAATTTTACCATTATTACTTGAACACCTAACACCTATAGGTAATCGAAAAACTGGGATTGTCATGCCGCGTATGCTAAAACTTCACCACCTTCTCCTTTACGTACGCATTCCTCATTAGTTAGAATTCCTTTTGGTGTCGATAAAATCAAAACACCAAAATCATTCGATAACCGCGCAAGATCCAATAAAGAAAGATAAATACGATCACGTGGACGAGAAATTACAACAAGACGAGTACAAATCGGAGACCCATCATGATATCTAAGAAGAACTGTAATGACACCCTCATGTGTTTTTGTATACCCTTTAATTAAATTTTCTTTCCATAAAATATCTAGGACTTTAGTACAAAAACGTACTTCCTTAAAAGATACTCCAAAATGATACACTATATACCCATTACGTAGTCTATTAATTATCTTTGCAAGCATTGCTTTTGTTTGGGATCGGGCTTGAACCGACGACCTAAGGATTTTCAGTCCTTCACTCTACCAACTGAGCTACCCAAACCAAATAAGTATAAACTCACTTACTTTTATTGTTTAGGATATTTTATCTCCTCAAGTCGGACTTGAACCAACGACTTTATGGTTAACAGCCACATGCTCTACCAACTGAGCTATTAAGGAAGGCCGGAGAGAGACTTGAACCCTCATTTATGGGTTTGCAACCCACCGCATTAGACCTTTATACTATCTAGCCAAGGCGGACGAGGGGACTTGAACCCCCGTCTTTCAGAGCCACAACCTGACACTCTAACCAACTGAGTTACGCTCGCCATTTTGCGACTTATCGGATTTGAACCGATACTCTTAAAATAGAAACAGATTTTAAGTCTGACGTGTCTACCAATTTCACCAAAGTCGCAAGACAATAATTTATTAACGGAGAAGGGATTCGAACCCCTGACATTTGGGATATGATTCCAACATTCTAACCACTGAACTACGCCGCCTTTATATACTCAAACAGTTAACAATATATCTCTAAAATAATATTTTTGTAATTGCTACTGGAGAATTTTCTTACAGAGCGAATAGAATCAAGAAAGCCATCATTAAAGCAAATAAGGCAATCGCTTCAGTTAAAGCGAAACCCAAAATAGCAATTCTAAATAACTCATCTTTCAGAGAAGGATTACGCGCGGTACCCAAAACAAGAGCACCGAATACGGTTCCAATACCCACACCTGCTCCAGCTAACCCAATAGTAGCTAGACCAGCACCCAAAAGTTTAGCAGCTTGAACTAACATTTAAAAAAGGGTAAAAAATTTAATGACGAGACACTTTTATAAAAGATAAATATTATCCTATAATGGGAGCAGAGAGAATCGAACTCCCGACTTCGTGCTTGTAAGGTACACACTCTACCACTAAGTTATGCTCCCCTAAATGGAGATAAAGAGACTCGAACTCTTGACCTCATGCTTGCAAAGCATACACTCTACCAACTGAGTTATATCCCCATAAATTTATTAAGGGCATATTGTTAGGATACCAGAGAGAGTACGTGTTTTATCAATTATTTTTATAATGAAAACTAAACACGTACCCCCTTAAGCAAATTTAAACCAAACACGTTTGGGCGTATTGGGGGTTGAACCCAAGACCCTCGGATTAAAAGTCCAACACTCTAACCAACTGAGCTATACGCCCGAAAAATTATATCGTTTTTTTAGGGATTAGTACGGATCAGCTGAAAGCCTCACAACTCTTACACCTCCCGCCTATCAAAGTGGTAATCTTCCACCCCCTTGCGAAAACTTTACTGGAGGAGAGTTTCCCGCCTAATGGTCGATTATCTCTTCTCGATGTAGCTACCCGGCAATGCCCCTTAGGAAACAACCGGAACACCAGGGATCGAGTTTTCCCGGTCCTCTCGTACTAAGGTCTAGTCCTCGTAATTTTCAAACACCTACAGAAGATAGGGACCAAACTGTCTCACGACGTTCTAAACCCAACTCACGTACCACTTTCGTCGGCGAACAGCCGAACCCTTGGAACCTTTTCCAACTCCAGGATGTGATGAGTCGACATCGAGGTGCCAAACGAACCCGTCGATAGGGGCTCTAGAGGATCATTAGCCTGTTATCCCCGGCGTACCTTTTATCCATTGCGCGATGGCCTTTCCACAAAGAACCACCGGATCACTATGACCGACTTACGTCTCTGATCGAAATGTCTTTCTTTCAGTCAAGCAGGTTTATACCATTATACTCGATTCCCCTTAGAGGGAGATGAACCTACCTTTGTATGCCTCCGTTACTCTTTAGGAGGCGACCGCCCCAGTCAAACTACCCAGCAAACACTGTCCCTTAGTTAGTAAACCAACAAATCTCGGGGTGGTATTTCACTATCGCCTAACCAATCTCTAATAAGAAAGAATCATAAGCTCCCACCTATTCTACACTAGAGTCTTTGACCTACAATATTTGCTTATAGTAAAGGTGCACGGGGTCTTTCCGTCCAGCTGTAAGATGGTCGCATCTTCACGACCTATGTAATTTCACTGAGTCCCTGTTGGAGACAGCGGGGAAGTCGTTACACCATTCATGCGGGTCGGAACTTACCCGACAAGGAATTTCGCTACCTTAGGACCGTCATAGTTACAGCCGCCGTTTACCGGGGTTTGACCTCAATGCGTAAACATCAAAACTTCACCTACCGGCACCGGGCAGGTGTCAGTCCCTATACATCCTCTTGCGAGTTAGCAGAGACCTGTGTTTTTAATAAACAGTCGCCACCCCCGATTTTGTGACAAAGACAAAAGCTTACGCTACATGCCTTTACTCCTTATTCCGAAGTTACAGAGTCATTTTGCCGAGTTCCTTCAACAGGGTTATCTCAAGGCCTTAGTGTTCTCCACCTGTCCACCTGAGGCGGTTTAAGGTACGGTATAAATAAAGCGCCTTTTTCTTGGAAAAAATAACTCACTCTTGACAAATTCAAAAATAAGGTGAATTTTTCGTCAGCAACTTTTAACAGTTTAATCTTACCCATTACTGAAAGCCTTGGCTTAACAGCTTAGGGACCGTTTTAAATCGAGGTGTTACCCTCTCACGACCCAGTTTTACTTAAGATCGTAAACCTTGGACTTGCGGCCACAATGCTTTAATTTCATTGTTTTATGCTACTCATGCAAGTATTCTCACTTCCGATATCTTGATCTTAACTTACGTTAAAACTTCTACGACTTACGGAATGTTCTGCTACCACAAAAGAGATATATAAATAATTATTTATATATCTCTTTTGTCTGAGGCTTCGATAATAGTTTTAAGCCCTCAAAATTGGCGGGACTTCTACTCTAGGTCAGTGAGCTGTTACGCTATCTTAAAAGGATGGCTGCTTCCAAGCCTACCTCCTGACGGTCTCAGAGAAGAAATCACCTTTACCACTGAAACTATTTTATGGACCTTAGCCGACAGTCTGGGCTGTTTCCCTCTTGAGTATGAATCTTAGCATACATACTCTGTCTGCCCTAAATGAAAAATTTGTATTCGTAGTTTGCCAAAGTTTAGTAAGAGAAGATCTCCCCCTTGCTTATACAGTGCTCTACCCCAAATTTCCTATTTAAGACGCTCTACTTCAATAGATTTCGCAGAAATCCAGCTATCACCGACTTTGATTGGCCTTTCACCCCTAAACTCAAGTCATCCCAGTATTTTGCCACATACACGGGTTCGGCCCTCCAAAGAATGTTGCCACTACAATATCAGCCTGCTCAAGTTTAGATCAGCCGGTTTCGGGTACTTAACAAAGGACTTTAGGACGCCACCTAGGACTCGATTTATCTTCGCCTACACTTTTATTAGCTTAAGCTTGCCCTTTATTAAGATTCACTTGCCCATTATACAAAAGGTATGCCGTTGCTTTTTATAGCTCCGACTCAAATATGGAGTTTCAGGATCTTTGCACTGTCGCAACTTCTTTTTCACCTTTCCCTCACGGTACTTGTTCACTATCGGTAAGAAAAATAACTATAGGCTTTGAGGGTGGTCCCCCAATACTCAGACAAGGTAAACTTGCCTCGTCTTACTTTCACGAATAAAAAAGAATTACAGGACTAACACCTTCTAGGGTAGAAATTTTACTAGAAAACAAAACTTCTTTTCATACTTAATATTAATATTTTCGTTTTACCTTTTTACCGCTTTCGCTCACCACTACTAACGATATCTCGGTTGATTTGATCTACAGGGTACTGAGATGTTTCACTTCCCCTTGATACTGCCTAAGCAGCAGGCTTTTTAGCCCCGGTTTCCCGTTTTAGGATGGTTGACGTCACAGGCTTTCCTCGTGTCAACACTTTCGCGATTGTCCGCGCCTTTATTTTTCTTCCAAGGCATTCACTCCACACTAAACTAGTATATTA